CGAATAGAGGCTATAGATAAGGGATCTCTTCCTCTGGATGTAGTACTCGAAAAAAAAACTAGATTGTGTAATGATGAAACTAAAAAAGAATACTTGCCTAAAAAGTATGATCCTTTCTCGAACGGGCCTTATCGTGGAATAATCCATTTTCTTTTTTCCCCTTCAATCATAAATAAAATTCCCATCGGAAATTCCATCGAAACTCTTTGGATAAATAAGATCCACGAGATCCTTGAATTAGTGAATTTGCTGTAAATGTAAAATGGATATACTCAATAAAAATATGGATAAATAGGATAAATACAAGAAAAGATAAGAAGAGATGCGCCCCCCCCCTACATATTTTATACCCTCTCCTACAAAGAAACCGATAATACCAATACCATTAGGAATTCCATCAATTATTCGTCTATCAAAAAAATGTGCTAATTCAGCTAATCCTCTTATACCTTTAGTGAAAGATGTTGCATAAAAACCATCTATATAACCACGATTATATGACCAACCATATATCACATTTATTATTTTGTCCACAAAAATTCTATTTTGGCCCTTTTTAACAACTGAATTAATTAAGCTCAAATTTTGTAAAGATGAATAAACAGGCTTATAGAAAATAGACGCTATAAGTATTCCAAAAGAAGCTATACTGACTGAAAAAATTGAATTTATAAAAAATTCATACCAATCCACGGAATTGGTCAAATTTTTATGTAAAGGGTTTATATTTATAGATGTGGTTAACCATTTCGATAATAGATTAAAATATTCTCCTTCTTGAAGGAAAGGAATTCCTATAGCTCCAACGAACAAAGTAAATAAGACCAATAAAAGCAGAGAGAATAGCATAGTATTATCCGATTCGTGGGGATATAAAAAATTTTTCTTATTCCAAGTTTCAAAGTGAGTAATAAGGGGTTGGTTTATTTTTTTAAAATGACTACCATTTTGGTATGTCTTTTTCGAAAAAAAAGAATTCCTCTCATTATTATTCATTGTTAATAAAGTTAATAAACTCAATTTTTTTTTACTCGCTTTTGTAACTTCTTTACCCCATAGAGATATTGAATGGAACGAGCTCATTTTTTTACCACTGTAATTTTGAAAATTAATGTTTAAATGCCCTTCAAAAGTAAGTAAATAAATTCGAAACATATAAAATGCAGTTAACCCGGCTGTGAAACAAGCTATTATTGCGAAAATCGGTGAATATAACCAAGTATCATTAAGAATTTCATCTTTGGACCAAAAACAAGCAAGTGGTGGAATACCACAAAGAGAAAGTGTACCTAATAAAAAAGCCGTTTTTGTAATTGGCACATATTTTGTTAAACCGCCCATAAGAACCATATTCTGACTTTTATCTGGAGAATATCCAACGAGAGCTTCCATTGAATGAATAATCGATCCGGATCCCAAAAACAATAATGCTTTCGAATAAGCATGAGTAATCAAATGAAATACAGCAGCTCGATACGAGCCCATGCCTAAAGCTAACATCATATAACCCAACTGAGACATTGTAGAATAGGCTAAACTTCTCTTAATATCTTTTTGAGCAAGAGCTAAAGTAGCTCCTAATAGTACTGTTATTATACTTATTAAAGATATTAGATACATTATGTAAGGTATAACTATGAAAAGAGGAAGAAGCCGAGCAACAAGAAAAATTCCCGCTGCTACCATCGTAGCAGCATGGATAAGAGCCGAAATAGGGGTAGGCCCCTCCATGGCATCGGGTAACCATACATGAAGAGGGAATTGCGCAGATTTAGCAACCGCACCGGAAAATAATAGAAAAGCACACAAAGTAACAAATAAAAAATTTAAATCATTATTATAACTTAAGTTATTAACTATTTCGAACAAATCCCGAAATTCAAAACTACCTGTTAGCCAATAAAGACCCAAAATTCCTAAGAATAAACCAAAATCCCCTATCCGATTAGTTACAAAAGCTTTTTGACAAGCATTTGCCGCAACAGGTCGTGTGAACCAAAAACCTATTAATAGATAAGAACACATTCCAACCAATTCCCAAAAAATATAAATTTGTATCAAATTAGAACTAGTAACCAATCCCAACATGGAAATATTAAAAAAACTCATATAAGCAAAAAATCTTACATATCCTTGATCATGAGACATATAATTATCACTATAAATAAGAACGATAATTCCAACAGTAGTGATTAATATTAACATAATAGAAGTAAGTGGGTCGATCAAGTGTCCGAACTCACAAGAAAAATCATTATTGATAGTCCAAGACCATACATATTGATATATAGAATTGCTATTTATTTGCCCAATAGACAGATCAGCCGAAAAAAGCAGAAGTATACTTAATAAGAAAATACTAGAAAAAGCCCACATACGGCGAATACTTTTGGTTGCCGTCGGAAAAAGGAGAAGCCCTACTCCTATTAACACAGGAACTGGAAGTGGAACGAGAGGTATGATCCATGCATATGAATATGTATGTTCCATAAAAAAGAAAACCCCTTTTTTATTATTATAATTTTTTCCGATTCACCAGATCTTATTTCTTTTTTAAATTGTAAAGAACTCAACAAAAAAATTAAGATATGCAAGACCTCATTTTTATATTTTTAATTATTCTGATTCTTTACCAAATCCGTCAAATATGCAAATTAAGAAGTTACAATTGATCAAATGATATAAGCGTTACTAGTGAAAAGTTAATACTTAATTATTAAGATTAAGTAAGATCTTTATGCAGATATAGAAAATTAAAATTGTACCAAATAAGTGTACTTAATTTTGATATTAATAATAGGAACTCCCGAGGTCAATAACTTTAACCAAGAAAAAAGGACCTATTAATGAGTTTTTTATTCGTAATCATTAACGGGTTAATTGTAGAATATAATTCTAGAACTTATTTATTGTCTTTCATTCCATTTCAATAAAATAGATTTCGTTTTATAGGTGTATTCTCTCTTTTAGCTTGACCCATTATATATTTATAGAAATTTATAGAATAAAAACGTGAATCTTTGTTTTTATTAGTTTTTGGGTTTATTTCTTATTTTTTAACTTTTTGATATATTTTATTACAAATTATTAGAAGCATGCCGAAAATAGACCAAAGAATCCTTTTCTTTTTTTATTGTTTAGTTTATCAACCAATTTGATTTCCTTGATACATTTGATACTATAGTTTGAATACACGGATATTAACGGCAGCCATTACTATAGTTATTTTCACAGATACGGATCCATAATTTTATTTTTTATGTCAGTAATAATATATTATTATCATCTATAAAATAGATAGATAGATGTCTTTCACATCCAACTATAGCAATGAGTAGTAATCTCTTAATTTTTAATGGCAGTCCCCAAAAAACGTACTTCTATGTCAAAAAAACGTATTCGTAAAAATTATTGGAAAAAGAAGGGATATTGGGCAGCATTAAAAGCCTTTTCATTATCAAAATCTCTTTCGACCGGAAATTCAAAAAGTTTTTTTGTGCCAACAAACAAATCATAAACCTTTGGAATAATCCGAATCGGAACTGACTCAACAATGAGTTAGTTTTTTGTTATATGTTCTATATAATTCACAGCCTAGTGTTTTGAATTGATCAATAAGAAATAGAACTTTTTTTAATTTATGTTATTTAGATAAGAATTCTTATCTAAATAACATAAATCAAAATATGGTACTTTAGTTCTGTTACCAAAAAAGTTATAAAGGACGTTTTTGTAGTTCTATCTCTAGATAATTCTTCCCTCTATCTAGGGATAGAACTATCTAGTTATAACAGTTCTATTCCAACAGAGGATAAACTACGCGAGAGCTTATTATTATTATTTATTATTATTAAGTGAAATATAACGTAACATGAGAAGTACTATTATTGAACGTTCAAATACCTATTAAAATGGGTTTGTATTCATGACTTTTAATTTTTCCTAAACATGAATTGACTACTTAAATCTCGACGCTTGAGTATGAATAAGTTATTATGATTTCGAACAAGCCGCTATGGTGAAATCGGTAGACACGCTGCTCTTAGGAAGCAGTGCTAGAGCATCTCGGTTCGAGTCCGAGTGGCGGCATGGGATCTTCTAAAAGAGATAGAATAAGTCCTATACATAATGAAATTCCCGATTTCCATCACATAATCATCATAATCATAATTAACGAACTAGCTCCCTTTTCCTTTCAAAAAATAATAAAAATATGATTTTTTTGACTTTCGAACATATATTAACTCATATATCCCTTTCTATTGTTTCCGTTTTAATCACAATTTATTTGATAACCCTATTAGTAGATGAAATAGCAGAACTAGATAATTCATCAGAAAAGGGAATGATAGCTATCTTTTTCTGTATAACAGGATTATTAATCACGCGGTGGATTTATTCGCGACATTTTCCATTAAGTGATTTATATGAATCATTAATCTTCCTTTCATGGAGTTTCTCCATGATTCATATGGTTCCATATTTTAAAAAACATAAAAAGAATTTAAATGCAATAACCGCGCCAAGTGCTCTTTTTACCCAAGGCTTTGCTACTTCCGGTCTTTTAACTGAAATGCATCAATCCGCAGTATTAGTGCCTGCTCTACAATCCCAATGGTTAATGATGCATGTAAGTATGATGATATTGGGCTATGCGGCTCTTTTATGTGGATCATTATTATCAGTAGCTCTTTTAGTCATTACATTTCGAAAAGACATAAGGATTTTCGGTAAAGGCAATTATTTAGTAAATGAATTACTTTCCTTTGATGAGAGCCACTACATAAATAAAAGAAGCAATATTTTACGAATAAATTCCCTTCTTTCTGATAGGAATTATCACAAGCACCAATTGATTCAACAATTGGATTATTGGAGTTATCGTGTTATTAGTCTAGGGTTTCTCTTTTTAACCATAGGTATTCTTTCAGGAGCAGTATGGGCTAATGAGGCATGGGGATCATATTGGAATTGGGACCCAAAAGAAACTTGGGCCTTTA